CTCAGAGTATCCATTCATTCGATACTCATCTGCTTCTATTTCTACTTTCCGTAAGCGAGTCCTGGCTCTTTCGAGCTGCTCAATGGCCCCTCTACGTAATTCTTCCGAATTTCGAATAGTACTCAAGATCCTCTGTTTTCGATTATCTAATAAATCATTTAATGAAAGTAGATTATCTTACCATTAATTTCACAACTTCAATAATCTCTTCCCGAACCAAACATGAATCTTTCGATTCATTTGGCTCTCACGCTCAATTATTTATTTTATATTATGGGCATTCCCATATCTTTTTTTTTTTAATGTAATGAGCCTACCCTCTCTTTTCTGTTTATATTCAAAAACATCGAAACTGATATAAGACCAGAATATTAGGAGGACTCTTCCGACCAGACAAAAATCTATAATTGTCAGCAAAGTTCTTTCTTTATTTGTATTTGATTTGTTCTTTATTTAATTTTAAATTCAAATTTACAATTTATTTCTATATTTTTTTTATTTCCTTTTTTTCTTCAAATCCAAAAATTCCTATTTTTTTTTTTACGTAGGTCGTCGATTCGGCATTGGAAAAAAAGAGCAAGATGCCCATTTTTTTAATAAATGGTTCAAATCATTTTATCGATATGAGTGTTCTATATCAGATAAATTACCAACTATTCATTTTTAAACCATTTCGGTACGTTAGTACCGGTAGAAAGAGTACCATGTTTTGCCTGGACTTCAAACAGTTTAGCTTTAACCATGTTAATGGTCTCACATTATTGGTTGATAGAGAATCAAATTTACCAATAAGTCACGAAATGCTATGGTTCTTACATATGATTTCTTAATTTATTCAGAAATAATTCGTTGAGATCGTGCACTTTTTTTCCTATTTATCCTATAAAATGAATAAAATACCATAAATAAAGTGCAGTCGGATGGATCCAACCTATTCTTGAAATACACAACTCGCACACACCCCCTTTCCAAAAAAAATCAATACACCAAGCACTACACTTAGATTTATTGGATTTGTTGCTAAAATATCGGTATTAAACCCGAAACTCCCGGCGGATGGCCAGTGACCCAAGGAAAGGAAAGAATCGGTTCCATTTTTCATATGCTCTCCTCTTATAGATAGGACTAACAAAGAACAGAGTTCTTTTTGTATCACTTCGTTGTCCCTTTTTTGATCGATTTCTTTTTATTATATAAATTTTATTTCCATTTTTTTTTTAATGGGAGTAGATTAAATCTAGTAATTTAATTTGATAATTTTAAAATTTCTTACTTGAAGTTTCCAATCCAATAAAATACTTATTAGGTTAAGTCTTGGGTCTCATGTCAATTGTGAAATATCTCGTTTGTTGAAACGATTCCTAAAAAAAGTAAAAAAAAAGGTTTCCATTGTACTAAGCTAAGGACGCAAAGGAAGAAAACGAGCGGATCAGTAATTACTCATCCTCAAAACAATCCTTCCTTTCTTGGGGTATTGTCTCAACAAATAAATAATTGTAGGAGTAAAGCGTTGATATAATTAGAAGAAGCAAACAGCAATTCTGAGTTAATAAAATAAGAAAAAAGTATAGCGAGTTAAAAAAATAAGAAAAAAAGTATAGTATGTAAGGTACTTTTTTACATTTCTAGGATTAAACAAAAGGATTCGCAAACAAAAGCGCTAACGCCACGACCAGTCCATAAATTGTTAAAGCTTCCATAAAAGCTAGACTAAGCAATAAAGTACCTCGTATTTTACCCTCTGCTTCTGGTTGTCTCGCAATACCTTCTACAGCTTGGCCTGCAGCAGTACCTTGACCAACTCCGGGTCCAATAGAAGCAAGCCCTACGGCCAATCCAGCAGCAATAACGGAAGCGGCAGAAATCAGTGGATTCATGGTAAGTTCCTCGCACCAAAAAAAAAAAGAAATGGTTAATGATACAATCAACCAATGAATTTTTACTTAATTTTTTTTTATCATTTTTTCATTAAGATTTTATCATTAAGATCTATCTGATTAAGATCTATCGGGTCGAAATAACTAAAAACTCCGAATTGAAATGATAATATTACTGAATCGTCAGAACTATTTCGATATCTCATTTTGAGTTTCTACCCATAATGGAGTTTTTGTAAATACATATGTATACGGTTCTAGTTATTGCATTTCTTTTTTTCGAACCATTCTTTCATTCAATTCTTCTTTCCTTTCTTTTTTCTTCTAGATACTATCCTTGAGTTCATCTCTTTTTTGCATTTCATTCAATCCACAATCACAGACGAAACAGAAAAACTTATATTGGAACTATATAAATGCAGTGAACCGCAATCAAATCAATCAAATCAATAATATATATATAGGGTATATAATAATATATATATATATATTAGGAATAGTCCTATATAACTAGTAAATATCTAATATCACATATACATTTGTTTCTTCCATAACGTAAACCACCCGCATTTTATATTGAATCGGATTCTAGAATCATTCCTCGAAACAGACACAGGGGCTGGACTTATAAAGATTACATACATCTAGTGTGACCCCCCCCCAACCCATCTTTTTTTTTACAATTCCGCAATATCGTCTATCTTTTTTCCTACGACTCTAGGTCGTATATTCATACGTATTTGTATTTGTATCTATTATGTTCCCCAACCAAGTGGATTATCTTGAATCATGCATGAATTGGGATAAGCTTAAAAAAGACTATTTCGAAAACTAGTCAATGATGACCCTCCATGGATTCACCTATATAAGCCGCGGCTAACGTTGCAAAAATAAGAGCTTGAATACCACTTGTAAATAATCCAAGAAGCATAACAGGTATAGGAACTACTGAAGGGACTAAAGAAACAAGAACAACAACTACTAATTCATCAGCCAATATATTCCCGAAAAGTCGAAAACTAAGAGATAAAGGTTTTGTGAAATCTTCTAGGATGTTAATTGGTAAAAGTATTGGGGTTGGTTGAATGTATTTCCCGAAATAACCCAATCCTTTTTTGGTAAGACCCGCATAAAAATATGCCGCTGACGTGGGTAAAGCTAAAGCAACAGTAGTATTTATATCATTCGTAGGCGCAGCTAACTCCCCATGAGGTAATTGTATGATTTTCCAAGGTAAAAGAGCACCTGACCAGTTAGAAACAAAAATAAATAAGAACATAGTTCCAATAAAGGGAACCCAAGGACCATATTCTTCTCCAATCTGAGTTTTGCTCAAATCTCGAATAAATTCAAGGACATATTCGAAGAAATTCTGACCGTCGGTCGGAATGGTTTGTGGATTCCGAACAGCTATGATGACTGAACCTAATAAGATAGCAATTACGACCCAAGAAGTGATAAGTACTTGGGCATGAATTTGTAAACCTCCTATTTGCCAATAGAAATGTTGGCCTACTTCTACACCCGATATATCGTATAACCCTTTGAGTGTTTTAATGGAACATGGTATAACATTCATATTGTCCTCTGACAGAAATTGAACTTAAAAAAAGGAATTATTTTGATTCAACCATCTATTTCTCAACTCACTAACTTGAATCATTAATCGTATATTTTATTTACGATACCGAGAAATTACATAACATCATAACATAATATCAATATCCCCAGTACTTTTTTTATCTCTTTTAAAAAATTCAAAAATAGTAACCGATCCAATAAATCTATGGAGTTGCCAAATAATTAACTAATCTTATTATTCTTAATGATAATCAACGATTTCTTATATAGCTAGAACGACCCTCACAAATTGCAGATACTAATTTGTTAAGAATCAATCGGATTGAAGCTATAGCGTCATCATTTGCTGGAATCGAAATATCTGCGAGATCTGGGTCACAATTTGTATCGATTAAACAAATTGTCGGAATCCCCAAAATGACACATTCTCGAAGAGCCGTATATTCTTCTTGCTGATCAACGATGATCACAATATCAGGCAACCCCGTCATATATTTGATCCCACCGAGATATGTTTGCAAGGTAGATAATTTTCTCTTCAACATTGCTGCATCTCTTTTGGAGAGACAGTTGAGTTTCCCCATCTTTTGTTCTGCTCTTAAGTCCCTGAACTTGTGAAGTCTCGTTTTCGTAGTGGACCAATTCGTTAACATACCACCAAGCCATTTTTTATTAACATAATGACACCGAGCCCTTATTGCAGCTGATGCTACTGAATCCACTGCTTTATTTTTTGTACCAACGATTAAGAAGTTTTTTCCCCTACTTGCTTCATCAAAAACTAAATCACAGGTTTCTGATAAAAAACGAGCAGTTCTAGTGAGATTTGTAATATGAATACCTTTACGCTTTGCAGAGATGTAAGGGGCCATTCTAGGATTCCATTTCTTAGTACCATGACCAAAATGAACTCCTGCTTCCATCATCTCTTCCAAATTGATGTTCCAATATCTTCTTGTCATTTTTCCCCAGACTTCCTTTTTTTTTTTTTTAACAAAGAGACGAGGTAACCTGAAATAAATAATTGTTCCGATGGAACCTTCTACGGGGGATTGACCGTTGATACACGACCCAAACCATTAATTTCTTTTAATTACTTATTTTTTATTTTTTACCAAATCAATAATCGGACCAGATAATTGAAAGATAGTTAAAGTGAAAGAAAGGAATCTGCTCTTAGGAATCATTAAATCGCGTAAATGATTGTTCTGATGTCTCATGGAAATTTGTCTCATGGAAATTGTTTTGGACGTAAGAACAAAATAATTCTCTATGGTGTAACAAAATATCTCTTATTTCCAAATGAATGTTCTTGTCTTGCCTTGAAGGGTGTACTAATTTTTGGAATCCGGTACCAACAGGTATAATCCCCCCCAGAACAACGTTCTCTTTCAGGCCTTTCAACCAATCAATACGACCTCGTAGAGCAGCTTTTGCTAAAACTCGAGCGGTTTCTTGAAAACTTGCTTCGGATATGAAACTTTGAGTATTTAGAGATGCCCTCGTTATTCCCAATAAGATTGCCCGATAACAGATCGCTTCGTCCAAAGCACGCCCTGCTCGTTCCGCTCGCAAAAAGCCGATTAATTCTCCAGGTAAAAAAACATTAGACATTCCATCTTCTGAAACCAACACTTTTGATGTTACTTGACGTACAATAATTTCTATATGTCTATTATGGATCTGTACCCCCTGGGATCGATAAACCTTTTGGATCTTATTAACCAAAGAGATACGACTTTGGGCTATGGTTAGCTCAGCTCCAATCAAGAATCCCCAGGGTATTCCAAGAATTCTTTGTATACGTTCGTTCCAACCTTCAACTCTCCTTTCTAGGTTCATCGATATTGAATCAATCGAACGCACTTCTAAGATTTGTTCCACTTTTGGAAGACCTTGCGTTATGTCACCAGATCTCGATTTTTCATATATAAATGTAACTAATGTATCTCCTTCGTAAAGGATTTCTCCATAATGGCTATGAACAGTTGCTCCTGGAGTGGCCAAATAGGGTTTAGCTGATCTTATAACTAAGGAGTCAACATGAACAATTAAAATTTGACCAGATTTTTTTACGTGTGATTCGTATTTGAATAGACATACATTTTCACAAATAAATTGTCCAAGGCTAATTATTGTAGATGTCTCTTCACAATAATCGTGATGGAGAAAGCACCAATTCAAATGGAATGGATTCAAAATTATGTTACCGCATGGATCGGGATTATAAATCCTCCTATTTTCATCTATTAAACAGTATTTAAGTACTTGGAAAGTCTGTTTAAAATTGTCAAGTAACAAATATTTCTTTAACAAGATATGATTATGAGTTATTAAATAGTAAGATGAAAAAAAATTCGCTATTTTAGGGACAATAGTCCCTAAGGGACCCAGCAAATCCCTAATTTTGATTATGGGATCTGATTCTTTTGTCACATTGTTATATTTCGAACCATTGAATGGACCAATTCGAGAACAATTGGATGATGACAAAATTATCAAAGATTGGCATTCATTATTTCGATTCAACAACGTACCAATACCAATAGTTCCTTGATGTTGGGTAAGTGATTGAATCTTCGCCTTGGAATAAAAAGGATTGATATTGGTGCGATCTAATCCATTATCGGAAATCAATACGGAACTTGCCCTATCATACCTTTTTCCGGTATACGAAATAGTGGACTTGACTAACTCAATTCTTATGAAATCGCGAATCAGATCATTTGTCCTTACCTCAACAAAGGAAGCATGAACCTCTTCTATAGAACCATTTTTTTCTTGGTCCCAATTCAATACTAAGCAAGTCCGAACTAATTGAATACTTGTGTGATAAATTCCTCGAATTGACTTGCCATTTCCATAAAGGATATAATTGACAACTCTAAGTTGGACATTATCCTTTTCCTGCAAGAGATCCCGAGGGAAAAGTGTTGCTAAATTTATCCCATCAGCTATTTCATATGTGACTACGGACCGAACCGAAACAAAATACTTTTTCTTGGTGGGTGTGATCCGTTGGACATAGATCCAATTTTTCAATTTTTTTGATTTCTTAGAATTTTTTTTTTCCGTCTCTGGTGGTATCAAAATGCCGCTGTGCCTGGATATCTTATCTGTTTCTCCAGGAAAATGAATATCTCCAGAAAAGATTTTCAGTTCAATACTTTTTTTTTTTCTCTCCATTCGGACTAATCCGCCTACCCGGCTTCTTGTATTTAAAGCGAGTTGTGTATCTACTCCAATGATACTATTGTTTCGGACCATTATGAACGAAGATCCGGGTAAGATATGCACTTCTTCGAGAATGAAAAAAAACCGATCTACTTTCTGGTATTTCGGACTAAATTCTTTTGCTCTTCGATACTCAATCAAATCCTCTTTTTTTATGATTGAATCCACCTCTATGGTCCCATATTTAGTAATTCCTGAACTATTTCTTCTGTATCGTGGATCATCAAAATAAGCAAGAATACTATTTCTACGTAAAATACCATTTATGGGTATTTCAACCGAAATACCAAAACAGGGCATTAGTTCTTTATCTCGTTCTTGATCATATTGTAATGGGATAATGAATCTATTTCTTCGTTTTTTCGCCAAGAAATCAGAATTTTCTTGGAGAATAGAAGGATATATGAAATTCCAATGACCATTGGATATGATTCGATCAGGTCTTGAATAGTCAAGAATTTCCCTATCTTTTTTACCAGAAGTATCCAACAATTTATGTCTTACTCGATGATTAGTCATTGAGAGGTCAAAGATATATCTTTCTTCGAAAGAAAAAGAATGAACATTCATTTGATCTTGATCTTTGTGGAGCGAAAAAGACACTATACTGGATCTGCACGGACCTCCTGCTAATATCCATAAATGACTTGTTTTTGGTAATAGATGAACATTACCATGTGTATATTCAGATGCATGGTGGACATCGGTACTCCAGTGCATTTCTCCCTCTGATTCAGAATAAATATGTTTTCGTACCTTCTCTTTAAAACGAAAAGTAGACGTTCCGGCACGAATCTCAGCAATCACT